GGACTGTTAGCCAGTGTATATCATCTTACGAGAATAGAGTATGGTATAGATCAACCGGAAGAAGTATGCATAAAAGTATTTGCCCCAAGGAGGAATCCTAGAATTCCGTCTGTTTTCTGGATTTGGAAAAGTGCGGATTTTCAAGAAAGAGAATCTTATGATATGTTGGGAATCTCTTATAATAATCATCCACGTCTGAAACGTATCTTAATGCCTGAAAGCTGGATAGGATGGCCTTTACGTAAGGATTATATTGCCCCTAATTTTTATGAAATACAAGATGCTCATTGAATAATCAGAAAATAATCTTCACTTCTACCACAACTACAACTCTAGATATTCAAAGAGATGAAGTCTCATTAACATATTATGGATAAGTTAAATAAAATAAATAATGAATAAAGGAAATAAATAAAAAAAAAAAAAGACAATACAATTAGAGAGATTCATTAAGATTTTATGATTTTGAAGATACTTTTGGGGGATAAGCCCAGTCAATAGGCTGAAACTCAAAGAGTTCATGATGCCGAACTATGTACCGCGCACGTCATTTAGATGGGCTCCAGAAAGTCACATAGGAGGAAATAAAGAAATAAAATATGAAAAGAAAATAGAAAGGGGATCAGATTCTATTTATTTGTACTGTATCGGAGATGAATCTTGGCTATTCGTACCCTTCAACTCCCCTAGACTAGACTTTTAGGTTTTTCAACCAACCAATTTACCTTTTGTAATATGTATGAAGATGAAGTATTAATATTTTCTTTTACATATTTTTTATACATATAAAAAAAAGTATAGACTCTTTACTCATCTTTAACTATTTTATTCTATAAATAGAATAAGTACATCCCCGATGGATAAATATGTATCATGATTTATATTATGTAATGAATATGTATGTCGACCCATATCAATTAATTTGTAGAATAGATACTCATACAAATTGCTCATGTGCCAGGAACCAGATTTGAACTGGTGACACGAGGATTTTCAGTCCTCTGCTCTACCAGCTGAGCTATCCCGACCATTCCTCACGCACCATCCTCATTTTAATAGAGGACTTGGGTCTATGTCAATTAAAAAGACGAAAGGGGGATTGGAAAGTCTTATCCAGCCAGGTCCTGGTGGAATTTCTTGGATCTTCAAAAAAAAAGACTTTGTAAGTTTCAGTACAGTACGAGTAATAAAATGAATTATTAATTATTCAAATTTAACATTGGGATTCCTTTCTCAAAGATGTTCATTTGTACGTGTTTCATCTATATCACAAGGCTTGTGATAAGAAAAAAACTTTCGCTCAGATACGTTTGTAGAATTAGAATAAACGAGAAAGATAACGAATTTTGAACCGCTAACGAAATGAGAAGGTAGGATAAATAATTAGGGAATCAGATGGACCTTTTTGGGGATAGAGGGACTTGAACCCTCACGATTTTTAAAGTCGACGGATTTTCCTCTTACTATAAATTTCATTGTTGTCGATATTGACATGTAGAATGGGACTCTATCTTTATTCTCGTCCAATTAATCAATTCTTCAAAAGATCTATCAGATTTTGATGGAGTAACTGATTTGATCAATGAATATTTGATTCTTTTTTCAACTTATAATTGATTCACAACAATTCTTTCATTTTTCATGAAAATTAAAAGAAATACGGATTTGTGTTGTCATTAATCATTTGAAGATAGTATTTCAGTACGTATAGAGTTTTATTCTTCATCCTTTCTGGAGTGATTCTTTTACTAACGCACTGCAGCCAACTCGATTTGTTAGAACAGCTTCCATTGAGTCTCTGCACCTATCCTTTTGTATTATCGCTTTCTGAACCCTTGTTTGTTTTCAGAAAACCGGATTTGGCTCAGGATTGCCCATTTTTAATTCCAGGGTTTCTCTGAATTTGAAAGTTATCACTTGGTAGGTTTCCATACCAAGGCTCAATTCAATTAAGTCCGTAGCGTCTACCAATTTCGCCATATCCCCCCTTTTGTGATTAGGATCTCATTATGATACCGTTTTTCCTTTTTATTTCATTTATATTATGATGGAACTGTTGAATTCATTAGATAGCGGTTCTCATATTGAAAACTGTTTTCTTATATTTGGATTTCTTGTCTATCTTCTTTCATCTCTCTCGCAAACTCATATTTGGTCCAATTAGAATCTATTATTTCTCTATTCACAAATCAATATAGAATATAGATGGATACATATCACATAATATAGTATACTTAATACTATATTATTATATATGATACTATATTATTATATATGAATATATAGTATTATTACACCTATATTATAATTCTACTTAATATATATTTTACATATATATACATTTCCCTATTTATATCGTTTTTAGCGTACAATTTTGAATACTTGAACGGTCGATTCTTTTGTTTTTGTCTTATCTTTGCGAATTTCAAATAACTATAACTAAAAGGGAATCTATTTAATATAATAGCCATAACGAATCTAATGGCTATAACTAATAATT